TTTGATCAGATCATTGAATCATTTATTTCTATTGCAATCCATTCAATTTTAATTTCTACACACGTCTTTTTTTAGGAGGCCTACATCCATTATGTGGCATAGGGGTTACGTCACGTACGAAACTTAATAGTATACCACTTCTACGAATGGCTCGTAATGCTGCATCTCTTCCGAGACCAGGGCCTTTTATCATGACTTCTGCTCGTTGCAGACCCTGATCCACTGCCGTACGAATAGCATTTCCTGCTGCGGTTTGAGCAGCAAATGGTGTCCCTCTTCTTGTGCCTCTGAATCCACAAGTACCAGCGGAGGACCAAGAAACCACCCGACCTATTACATCTGTAACAGTCACAATGGTATTGTTGAAACTCGCTTGAACATGAATAACTCCTTTTTGTATTCTACGTCCATTCTTACGTGAACCAATTCTTGGTATAGCTTTTGTCATATTTTATCATCTCATAAATATGAGTCGGAGATATACGGATATATCCATTTCATGTCAAAACAGATCCTTTATTTGTACATCGGACCGTTTAGAAAGTCCCTTGTTAGAAAGATTACCCCTGTCTCTGTTTATGTTTCGGATTGGAACAAATTACTATAATTCGTCCCCGCCTACGGATCAGTCGACATTTTTCACAAATTTTACGAATGGAAGCCCTTATTTTCATATTTGTTATTCCTTAATTCCAAATATACTCCTTGGAAGAAAATAAGTCTCTTGAAATTTTGAACCTCGAATTGTATTCCCATGAAAGGAATGTTTAAATTCAAATAAAAAGCCGCCTAATCATTCGACTCTTTGTTGCGAAGTCTATAAATTATACGTCCCCTAGTTGAATCATAACGACTTACTTCGATTTTGACTCTATCTCCTGGTAGTATCCGGATAAAACTCCGTCGGATCCTCCCCGAAACATAACCTAGAATCAGATCTTCATTGTCTAAACGAACTCGGAACATACCATTGGGAAGTGATTCAGTAATTAAACCTTCGTGAATCAATTTTTGTTCTTTCATTCCAGGTAACCCCCTTGAAGTATCAACTAATGGAGGAGGAGTAATAGTAGACAATTCGTCTTTCCTCTCTTTTTCCCAAATAGCAAGTTACGGATCAAATTCGGATACCAGAAGGATCACCAGATATAATACAAAATTTCTCCCCCAATTCTTTCTAGTCGAGCTTCTCGATCTGTCATTATACCTCGAGAAGTAGAAAGAATTACGACCCCCATTCCACCTAAAATCCTAGGAATTCGTTGATGGTTGGAATAGATTCGTAGACCGGGACGACTGATACGCTTTAAAATAGTTCTATATGTTCCTTTCCTATTCCTTCTATGTCGCAGGGTTGAAACCAAAAAATATTTGTTGTTTTCCCTATGTTTCCTAACATTTTCAATAAACCCTTCTTGTAGAAGTATTTTAACAATGTTTTCGGCGATATTAGTAGATGCTATTCGAACCGTTCCTTTTTTATCCATGTTAGCATTTCTTATAGAAGTTATTATATCGGCAATAGTGTCCCTACCCATGACGAACTAAAATTATGGGTGCCTTCCAGTTTTGATACAATCAACATGTTCCTTTTTTTTTTTTTCATTTTTTCTTATTTATTTATGAATTATTAAAGGTATATGCGTGAGACACAATCTACTAACGTAATCTATTTCAGAGACCTGACTATACTCTATCACGGTCTCATCTACTAGTATTTATAAGACTTCAGGAGCTAATGAGACTATTTTAGTGAAATTCAACTGTCTCAATTCCCGCGCGATCGCTCCAAAAACGCGAGTTCCTTTTGGATTTCCTTCTTGATCAATGACAACTGCTGCATTGTCATCATATCGTATTATCATACCGTTGTCGCGTTTGAGTTCTTTACATGTACGTACAATTACAGCTCTGATCACTTCTGATCTTTCGAGAGGCATATTGGGCACTGCTTCTTTGATTACAGCAACAATAACGTCACCAATATGAGCATATCGTTGATTACTAGCTCCTATGATTCGAATACACATCAATTCTCGAGCCCCGCTGTTGTCCGCTACATTCAAATGGGTCTGAGGTTGAATCATATCATTTTTTTTTTTTTTTGAATCTGCTCTTTCAATGCAAAAGGCAAAGGAAAAAGAGAGAAATATTGTCTGCCCAGAAATCCAAAAATCTGCGATTGTATTTTTCATCACAAATACCCTTCACATACCTATCACGCGATAATGAATTGAGTTCGTATAGGCATTTTGCACGCAGCTATTGAAATAGCTGCTCTGGCTACAGTTTCTGATACTCCGCCCATTTCATAAAGTATTCGACCGGGTTTAACGACAGATACCCAATATTCGGGAGATCCTTTCCCCGAACCCATACGTGTTTCGGTAGGTCTTACTGTAACGGGTTTGTCGGGAAATATACGTACCCATATTTTTCCACCACGGCGTGCATATCGTGTCATTGCTCGTCGTCCTGCTTCTATTTGTCTAGATGTGATCCAAGCGGGTTCAAGTGCCTGAAGAGCGTATCTGCCGAAACAAATATGATTGCCTCGATAAGATATTCCCTTCATTCTTCCTCTATGTTGTTTACGGAATCTGGTTCTTTTGGGGTTATAGTTGATGGTTGTTTCTCAATCCCATCTCTACTGCAGAACCGGACATGAGAGTTTCTTCTCATCCAGCTCCTCGCGAATGAAACGATTCAATAATATTACGTATATGTATTTATTGAATGAATAATACACTGAATCATGGAATTTATTGATATTTAATCTGTCACACGGGAAGCCGTATAGTATATAGTATATACGGCTAGACATTTCTATTTTATTTATATGGGATAATGCCTTTCTTTTGAAAATGAATCCTTGACCTTTACCGAATCTGTCAAAATACTGCAATCCAATAATGGTTTCGCGGGCGAATATTGACTCTTTCCATATTTGCTTCATTCGTAGGGTGAACCCATGACCTATCAGAAGAAATTAATTGGTTCCTGGTTGATTCCGCCATCCCACCCAATGAATCATTAGGATTCGTTTTCAATAGAATCTTCCGCAGTCACAGGTTTCGTCGTTCCCATAGCTTTTCCATTAATGGCTAGGCCTGAACTATGCAATGGAGCTCCTAATTAAATTCGTTCCCGAGCCAATCTCCTCAGTCTCTATTGACTCGGGGCTCTTTATTATTTGTATTTTTCTTATGAACCGTATTCATCTAATTATGGACGAATCAGTATTGATGCTTTATCACACTGCCTTTTATGATATGATGTGATTGATAGACCATACATATTGGAATCATATATCATGGAGATTCTCCTTCTCTCTTTCTCTCGCCCTTCCAGTTACCCACATCCCTCTATTTTTTTTTTCCAACCTATAAATGGATTTTTCCTTTATGAAAAAAAAAAGATTTCAGTTGCTACAACTATATGATCGATACATCATATGGCGACTGCTTCCTTGGATCTCGATAATACAAAGCAATGAGTTGGTTACTAGTTCTTATAGTTATTAGTTAGGGGCTGGTCTGTTTTTTGAATCCCAACTTTAAATAAAAAACCAACGAGTCACACACTAAGCATAGCAGTTCCACCAAAAGGTCAATCGAATTTTTATTCAACCTTATAGAATTAGAATTGCTCATTTTTCATTTTTTTTTTTATTGAAGTGAAAGGGAATAGTTTGTAGTTTTTGTTCTATCACTGAATAGAATGGCAAGCAAAGGAAGGGTCCATTATTGCTCGTCTACAAATATCCAAATTTTGATGCCCAATGCCCCATAGGCAGTTCGAACTGTATAGGAACAATGATCAATTTTAGCTCGAATGGTTTGGAGGGGAACCCTACCTTCTCTGATCCATTCGACACGTGCAATTTCTTTTCCGTCGATACGCCCTGCAATTTCCACTTGAATTCCTTTTGTGTCTGCTTGTTCAGTTAATTCAATAGCTTTTTTCATTGCCTTTCGAAACGAAACCCTATTCTTTAATTGTAGAGCTATATATTCTGCAAGAATATTAGGTTGTCCATAAGGTTTTGCAACTCTTGTAATAGCAATGTTAAGTCTCCGATTCACAGAATGAAGCCCCTTTTGTACATTGATCTGCAATTCTTCGATTCCTCGTGTTTGGCCTTCTATTAACAAATTTGGGAATCCAATATAGATTATGACCTGGATCAAGTCCATTTTTTTTTGAATCTCTATATGTGCAATTCCAATTCCTTCGAAACTTGAAGATACTCTTATATTTTTTTGTACATATATCTTGATACAATCTCGTATTTTTTCATCTTCCTGGAGACCTATGTAATAACTTTTTGGTTGTGCGAACCAAAGGGAACGATGACTTTGGTTTTCGCCAAGGCGGAAACCAAGTGGATTTATTTTTTGACCCATCTTTTTTTTTCTCTCTCTCTCTCCTTCTCTATATATCTTTCTATTATAGGATCTCTCCATACATTTTTTGTTTCTAAAAATATATCCTGATCTGTTTTCTTTTTAGAGCTATCCTTCAGTACAATAATTATATGACAGGCGGGTCTTTCTATCGGATAACTACGTCCTCTAGCCCTGGGTTTTAACTTTTTCACGATAGTACCCCCATTGACTTCGGCTTTACTAATGACTGAATCAGCTTCGTTGAAACTTTTATTGTGACTAGCATTTGCTGCTGCAGAATAAACCAGTTTAAAAATGGGATAAAATGCTCGATAAGGCATGAGTTCCAGTAACATAAGTGTTTTCTCGTAGGAATGCCCACGAATCTGATCAATGACTCTTCGTGCTTTGTGAGCAGACATACATATACGTTGAGCTAAAGCTTGTACTTGTGTACTCGAGCTCCTCTTCATCTTCTGCTTTTTCAAGGTCTTCTTCCACTTTCTCCACTTTGACATAAGATAAGGTTCGCCTCCCGCCAATGAACGATGAGCACCTATTTCACTTTATTTTATTAACGGAGAGATCTAGTATCGTTTCTCGCGTGTCCCTGGAAAGTAAGAGTAGGTGCAAATTCTCCTAATTTTTGACCCACCATACGATCCGTTATATAAATAGGTAAATGCGCCTTTCCATTATGAATGGCAATTGTATTGCCGATCATTGTGGGTATAATGGTAGATGCCCGGGACCAAGTTACTATTATCTCTTTTTCCTCTCTCATGTTAAGCTTCTTTATTTTTTCCAATAAATGATTAGCTACAAAAGGATTTTTTTTTAGTGAACGTGTCACGGCCTATTATTCCCCCCCCTTTTTTTTTGAAAAGACGAGTAAAAAACAATATTTATTTGATTTTGAATATTCCTATTTACGGCGACGAATAATAAAACGATTACTATATTTATTCCTTTTCCTACTTCTTCTTCCAAGCGCAGGATAACCCCAAGGGGTTGTGGGTTTTTTTCTACCAATCGGGGCCCTCCCTTCACCACCCCCGTGGGGATGGTCTACAGGGTTCATAACTACCCCTCTTACTACAGGACGCCTACCTAGCCAACACTTAGATCCGGCTCTACCCAAACTTTTCTGGTTTGCCCCAACATTACCCACTTGTCCGACTGTTGCTGAGCAGTTTTTGGATATCAAACGGACCTCCCCAGATGGAAATCTTAATGTGACCGATTTACCCTCTTTTGCAATCAGTTTCGCTACAGCACCTGCTGCTCTAGTTAATTGTCCACCCTTTCCAAGCGTGATTTCTATGTTATGTACGGCCGTGCCTAAGGGCATATGGGTTGAAGTAGATTTTTCTTTTTGATCAATAAAAACCCCTTCCCAAACCGTACAAGCTTCTTCCAAAGCATACGGCTTTCCGGATGTATATATATATATTATATGATGATATCTAGACAGATGGATTTTATATGAATCATGTGATGAAGTACCACATGAGTGGATATATAGGAATACAAATCTGCCAAATCACTCATGTTATGATCTTATACATCCTAGGTCTCTCCGTTTCGTCATCTGGCTTCTGTTCTTCATGTAGCATTCAGACCGAATGACTCTATGAAATTACGTCGCTACTTCCACATATTACGGGTAACGTAGGAGACATCTTTTCCCCGGGGGGATTTTTAGAATTACCACCACTTAGCTTTCAATTCACCTCTGACCATCAAATGAAATGTGAATAACCCATCCTCTTCTCTTTGAAACAAGGGTCGCTTCCGCTTTTGTCCGTGCTTCAAACAATTTTGTCTTCTCCATATTACCATATCTTGAGTGTCAATAATTTTATATGAGGAACTACTGAACTCAATCACTTGCTGCCGTTACTCTTCAGTTTTCTGTTGAGGTCTATCCCGTAGAGGTACTCAAATTGGATCAGTGATCAATTTCTAGGTTTCGTCGTAAACCTAATTGGTTACTTCCAATTACGTAAATCCATAGTTCAAACCGCACTCAAAGGTAGGGCATTTCCCATTGATATAGGAACTTCTGTACCGGAAACAATGGTATCTCCAATTATAGCCCCTCTGGGATGTAAAATATATCTTTTCTCACCATCTCCATAGTGTATGAGACAAATGTATGCATTTCGATTAGGGTCATATTCTATGGTTACGATCCTAGCAGATATGTCTTTTTCATTCCGTCGAAAATCGATTTTACGGTATAGACGCTTATGGCCTCCTCCTCTATGCCCTGCGGTAATGATTCCCCTGGAATTACGACCTTTACCACAGCGATGCTGTCCATAGATCAAATTATTTCGCGGATTGGATTTCACTTGACTGTCTACGGATCCTTTGCGTATGCTCGGGGTAGAAGTTTTGTATAAATGTATCGCCGTGTTATTTAGTATTTTTTTTCTTTTTTTTTTTTACTTAAATTCTTTTCTCTTCTCTATAAGAGGTAAAATAGAATAACCCGGTTGAAGCGTAATGATCATACGTCTGTAATGCATTGTATGTCCCATAATGGGTCCCATTCTTCTACCCTTTCCCGGGAGTTGATGACTATTTATAGCTATTACTTTGACGCCAAAGAAGAGTTCGACCCAATGCTTTATTTCTGTCCTAGTTGATCCTGATTCGACATTAGAAGTATATTGATTGTTCCCCAATAACCGAATACTTTTTTCTGTAAAGACTACATATTTGATTCCATCCATAAATCTACTTTCTTCCCCACGAGTTCCAGTATCGATAAGAATTCTAGTTCTTACTCTTCATATGTTATGGTTGGTATGAATATACCATATCAATTCGTTATGTATGGATGATGAGATTCCATTGATACGGAGCCAGTGGAACTAGCCTTATTGAATGTCCCCGTTGGCCTGCATCCAGCAGGAATTGAACCTACGAATTCGCCAATTATGAGTTGGGCGCTTTAACCATTCAGCCATGGATGCTTCACTGGGGTCATTGTACATCGCGAGTGACCCAAATTCAATTCACTTTGATTCTTTTGGATTCTTTAGGAGGAATCAATGAAATGAGAGGACATCAATTCAAATCCTGGATCTTCGAATTGAGAGAAATCAAGAATTCTCGCGATTTCTTGGATTCATGGATCCAACCCGATTCGGTGAAATCTTTCACTTCCTTTTTTTTCCACCAAGAGCGCTTTATGAAACTTTTTGATTCCCGAATTTGGAGTGTCCTAATTTCACGTGATTCACAGGGTTCAATTCGTCGACATTGCACGACCAAAGGTGTAGTACTGCTTGTACTTGTAGTAGCGGTCCTTATATACAATCGAAATAGGGTCGAAAGAAAAAATATCTATTTGATGGGGCTTCTTCCTAAGCCTCTGCGCTCCATTGGACCCCCAAATTATACATTGAAAGAATCCTTTTGGTCTTCCAATCTCAATAGGTTGATTGTTTCGCTCCTGTATCTTCCAAAAGGGAAAAAGATCTATGAGAGTTGTTTCATGGATCCGAAAGAAAGTACTTGGGTTCTTCCAATAACTAAAAAGTGTATCATGTCTGAATCTAACTGGGGTTCGCGGCGATGGAGGAATGTGATCGTAAAAAAGAGGAATTCCAGCTGTAAGATATCGAATGAAATTGCAGCTGGAATTGAGATCTCATTCAAAGAGAAAGATATAAAATATCTGGAGTTTTTTTTTGTATCCTATACGAATGATCCGATCCGCAAGGACCATGATTGGAAATTCTTTGACCGCCTTTCTCCGAGTAAGAAGCGAAACATAATCAACTTGAATTCGGGACAGCTATTCGAAATTTTAGTGAAACATTTGATTTGTTATCTCATGTCTGCTTTTCGTGAAAAAAGACCAATTGATGGGGGGGGTTTCTTCAAACAACAAGGAGCTGAAGCGACTATTCAATCAAACGAGATTGAACATGTTTCCCATCTCCTCTCGAGAAACAAGGGGGGTATTTTTTTGCAAAATTGTGCTCAATTTCATATGTGGCAATTCCGCCAAGATCTCTTCGTTATTGGGGGGAAGAATCGGCACAAATCGGATTTTTTGAGGAACGTCTCGAGAGAGAATTTGATTTGGTTAGACAATGCGTGGTTGGTAAACAGGAATCGGGTTTTTAGCAAGGTACGGAATGTATCGTCAAATATTCAATATGATTCCATAAGATCCATTTTCTTTCAAGTAACGGATTCTAGCCAATCGAAAGGATTTTCTGATCAATCCATAGATCCTTTCAATTCCATTAGTAATGAGGGTTCGGAATATCACACATTGATCAATCAAACAGAGATTCAGCAACTAAAAGAAAGATCAATTCTTTTAGATACTTCCTTTCTTCAAACGGAACGAACAGAGATAAAATCAGATCGATTCTCAAAATACCTTTCCGGATATTCCTCAATGGCTCGGCTATTCCCGGAACGTGAGAAGCAGATGAATAATCATCTGCTTCCAGAAGAAATAGAAGAATTTCTTGGGAATCCTACAAGATCAATTCGTTCTTTTTTCTCTGATAGATGGTCAGAACTTCATCTGGGTTTGAATCCTACCGAGAGGTCGACTATAGATCAGAAATTGTTGAAGAAACAACAAGGTGTTTCTTTTGTCCCTTCGAGGCGATCGAAAAATAAAGAAATAGTTGATATATTCAAGATAATTACGTATTTACAAAATACCTCCTCAGTTCATTCGATTGCAGCAGATCCGGGATGGGATATGGTTCCGAAGGATGAACCGGATATGGACAGTTCCAATAAGATTTCATTCTTGAACGAAAATGCATTTTTTGATTTATTTCATCTATTCCATGATCGGAACAAAGGGGGATACAGGTTGCACCACGAGTTTGAATTAGAAGAGACATTTCAAGAAATGGCAGATCTATTCACTCTATCAATAACCGAGCCGGGTTTAGCCTATCAGAATAAGGAATTTGGCTTGTCTATTGATTCCTACGGAAAATTATTGAATGAGGTATTCAACTCCGGGGATGAATCGAAAAAGAAATCTTTATTGGTTCTACCTTCTATTTTTGATGAAGAGAATGAATCTTTTTATCGAAAGATAAAAAAAAAATCGGTCCGGATCTCCTGCGGGAATGATTTGGAAGATCCAAAACCAAAAATAGCGGTATTTGCTCACAACAACATAATGGAGGCGATCCATCAATATAGATTGATCCGAAATCAGATTCAAATCCAATATAGTACCTATGGGTACATAAGAAATGTATTGAATCGATTCTTTTTAATGAATCGACCCGATTCCAACTTCGCATATGGAATTCAAAAGCATCCCATAGGAATTCAAAAGCACCCAATAGGAAATGATATTCTGAATCATCTAACTATAATAATAGATAAGATCAACCAACATTTATCCAATTTGAAAAAGATTAAGAAGAAGTGGTTCGATCCTCTTATTTCTCGAACCGAGAGATCCACGAATCTGGATCCTAATGTATATAGATACAAATGCTCCAATGGAAGCAAGAATTTCCAGGAATATTTGGAGCATTTCGTTTCTGAGCAGAAACACCGTTTTCAAGTAATGTTCGATCGATTACGTATTAATCAATATTCGATTGATTGGTCCGAGGTTATCGACAAACAAGATTTGTCCAAGTCACTTCGTTTCTTTTTGTCCAAGTCACTTCTCCTTTTGTCCAAGTCGCTTCTCTTTTTATCTAAGTCACTTCCTTTTTTCGTTGTGAGTTTCGGGAATATCTCCATTCATAGGGCCGAAATCCACATCTATGAATTGAAAGGTCTGAATGATCAACCCGGCAATCAGTTGTTAGAATCAATAGGTGTTCAAATCGTTTATTTGAATAAATTGAAACCCTTCTTATTGTATGATCATGATACTTCCCAAAGATCGAAATTTTTAATCAATACAGGAACAATATTACCTTTTTTGTTCAACAAGATACAAAAGTGCATGATTGACTCATTCCGTACTAGAAAAAATCGCAGGAAATCCTTTGAGAACACGGATTCCTATTTATCAATGATATCCCACGATCGAAACAATTGGTTGAATCCTCAGAAAAGTTCATTGATATCTTCTTTTTATAGAGCAAATAGACTTCAATTCTTGAATCATCCCCATCGCTTCTGGTTCTATTGTAACAAAGGATTCCATTTTGATGGGGAAAAGACCCGTATCCATAATTATGATTTTACGTATGCACAATTCCCAAATATCTTGTGCATTCGCAACAAAATATTTTCTTTGTGTTTCAGTAAAAAAAAACATGTTTTGGGAGAGAGAGAGACTATTTCACCAATTGAGTCACAGGTATCTGGCATATTCATACCTAACAATGTTCCACAAAGTGGTAACGAAACGTATAACTTGTACAAATCTTTCCATTTTTCAATTCGATCCGATCCATCCGTTCCTATTTACTCGATTGCAGACATTTCTGGAACACCTGTAATAGAGGAACAAATAGTCAATTTTGAAAGAACTTATTGTCAGCTTCTTTCAGATATGAATCTATCTGATTCAGAAGGGAAAAACTTGCATCACTATCTCCGTTTCAATTCAAACATGGGTTTGATTCACACTCCATGTTTTGAGAAATATGTGCCGTCCGGAAAGAGGAAAGAACTGAGTCTTTGTCTAAAGAAAAACGTTGAGAAGGGGGAAATAGGTAGAACCCTTCAACGAGATAGTGCTTTTTCAAATCTCTCAAAATGGAATTTGTTCCAAACCTATATGCCATGGTTCCTTACTTGGACGGGGTGTAAATATCTTTATTTCACCTTAAAAAACAATATTTATTTGATATTGAATATTCCCTTTCAATATTCCCTAAGTGGCAGTCAAAATTTTGTGTCCGTTTTTCATGATATTAGGCATGGATCAGATATATCATGGCCAATTCCTCAGAAAAAGTGGTGGTCGATTCTTCCACAACGGAATCTGATAAGTGAGAGTTCGAGTAAGTGTTTACAGAATCTTCTTCTGTCCGAAGAAATGATTCATCGAAATAATGAGTCACCCATTCCATTGATATGGACACATCTGAGATCACCAAATGCTTGGGAGTTCCTCTATTCAATTCTTTTCCTTCTTCTTGTTGCTGGATATCTCGTTCGTACACATCTTCTCTTTGTTTTCCGAGCCTCTAGTGAGTTACAGACAGAGTTAGAAAAGATCAAATCTTTGATGATTCCATCATACATGATTGAGTTGCGAAAACTTCTGGATAGGTATCCTACATCTGAACTGAATTCTTTCTGGTTAAAGAATCTCTTTCTAGTTGCTCTGGAACAATTAGGAGATTCTCTGGAAGAAATACGGGATTCTGCTTCTGGCGGCAACATGCTATTGGGTGGTGGTCCCGCTTATGGGGTCAAATCAATACGTTCTAAGAAGAAATATTTGAATATCAATCTCATCGATCTCATCAGTATCATACCAAATCCCATCAATCGAATCACTTTTTCGAGAAATACGAGACATCTAAGTCGTACAAGTAAAGAGATCTATTCATTGATAAGAAAAAGAAAAAACGTGAACGGTGATTGGATTGATGATAAAATAGAATCCTGGGTCGCGAACAGTGATTCGATTGATGATGAAGAAAGAGAATTCTTGGTTCAGTTCTCCACCTTAACGACGGAAAAAAGGATTGATCAAATTCTATTGAGTCTGACTCATAGTGATCGTTTATCAAAGAATGACTCTGGTTATCAAATGATTGAACAACCGGGATCCATTTACTTACGATACTTAGTTGACATTCATAAAAAGTATCTAATGAATTATGAGTTCAATAGATCCTGTTTAGCAGAAAGACGGATATTCCTTGCTCATTATCAGACAATCACTTATTCACAAACCTCGTGTGGGGCTAATAGTTCTCATTTCCCATCTCATGGAAAACCCTTTTCGCTCCGCTTAGCCCTATCCCCTTCTAGGGGTATTTTAGTGATAGGTTCTATAGGAACTGGACGATCCTATTTGGTCAAATACCTAGCGACAAACTCCTATGTTCCTTTCATTACGGTATTTCCGAACAAGTTCCTGGATGACAAGCCTAAAGGTTATCTTATTGACGATATCGATATTGATGA